TAGAACTAGAATAGATATTTTCTGTTTCCTACTCACACGAGCCCATATCCTTGCTTTTCGATCAATCTCTAATTCTAATCTTCCTCCCCAATCAGATATTATGGTGCCGGTATAGACCGAAATTCCGTTATGGTCCAATTCTGACCGGTAATAGATACCGGGGCTTTGCAATATTTGACTGATCACAATTCTGTATAGTCCATTTACTATAGAAGTTCCCAGGGAATTCATTAGAGGAATGTTTCCAATAAAAATTGTTTGTTCTTGCATATCCCTACGGGTTTTCCAAATTAATCCTGCAGATACGTATAATTCAGAAGAATATGTGAGTGATTCATATACAGCATCTCTTTCTTTTATCAATGGTTCTACCAATTTATATGTTTCCACAAATAATTGAAATTCAATTTCTTGATCTGTATCTTCAATTTTTGGAAACTTAGAAAGTTCTTCTGTTAAGCCATGATCAATGAACCTACAAAACCCTTCAAATTGTATCTGATTAAACCCAGGTATTGTAGACATTCTCTCATTTCCACCCCCAAGCATTTTATTTATTTCCCATTTATAAAAAAAAATCCCATTATTTGCTTATTCATCATCAAATGGATCGATCTAGCAATGATGGAATTTATATTATGTTTACTGAATCACATGAAATTTTACCTAACTCCATAGGTGTAATAGATGTAATGCATGAAATACATATGAACGTAGGAATAAAGAGACTTTGATACTCAAATTGGAATTTGCAACAACTACAAATGAAATACAAAGGAATTGGTAAATTCTATTTAGACTTATGGAGTTTTGTATAGAATATCTATATCAAAACAAAAGTGAGTCAATTTCTACCATTATTATGATATTCCAATCCGATTGGGTACTATAAATAGATTCGGGATTTGATCTGCAGAAACAATATCGAATTTTTTTGTATTTTTTGAACAACATGGAACTTTTTTGTGGATTCCACTGTTAAAAAAAAATTCGCATAGAAGAGAGATATTTTACCTATACCTATATTTTTTTTAGTAGAATTCGTAGAATACGATTGAAGTATGTATGAAGACTTGTATTTATTAATAAACATGTGCAGATATATATATAGTTATATATATCTACTCCTTTATTACAGTTCTATGGGGGACACCACAGTCAGACTCTATCCAAATTTATATTTTCTATTTAATGATAATTAAAAAAAAAATTGTAAAAATTGAATTACGAAAATTTCCTATAGGCATCTTATATAGATAAGATACCCAATTAGATTTAGATAATAGTAATCCTTTATGTTCTGGGGTTTACATATACTCATAATCGCTATTATAATTTTAATTAAGAAGGATTTTTTTATGGTTATGGAAACGAATCAATACGGATTAGTAATGATTAGTTATCTATCAATTTTTATTTAGTTAGATAAGGTATCAATTTGGGGATTTTTTTCTTATATCATTAGGGAAACCGAATTTTCAATTTAAATCCAAGAATCATTTATGAATTCACAGTCAATAGTTAAAGTTAACGGTTCCCATTTGTCCTGAATTTTTGCTTTTGTGACCGAAAATCCCCATTTGATTTTTTATTTTCTTTCAATAGAAAAAGAAAGCAAAGTTTTTCGGTTTTTAGTTTTCGATATTGTGTGTTGTAAGATACTATCAATCGAAGAGATAGAGCCAATCCAATATTTTGTATCGTTTTGGCGGCATGGCCGAGCGGTAAGGCGGGGGACTGCAAATCCCTTTTTCCCCAGTTCAAATCCGGGTGCCGCCTCATCAACAAACAAAAGAATCGAACTACCTTCTTATGTTTTGCTGATATAACTTTATCATTTTTTTTTCCAGCAGAAGAAAAAAAAAAGCCTCTTTAGATTTGCTTGATTCTAAGCATCGTTGGGGTTCTCTAAAATGCTATAAATCCTTGCGTCTAGGTTTGAAGAATTTAGTAGATTAATGAAAAATAATCGTTAAATCTTGATATGATAGCCCTTCGACTACTAACTAATGGAGTGTCTACTGATTGGGTCTTGAATTAGGGAATCTAATTTCATTTTTAGTTACGGAAAGGAGGAAGATACTTTATATACGATATACGGACTCATGAAAGTATCTGAGTGCTCGAGCATTCAATCAATATTATATTGAATGGATAATTGGCTTTTTTTTTTATTTTATATTGAAATCTTAAAAAAAGAAATTCTTTCTTTTCGATAAGCTCTAGTCACACGTGTAATAGGCCATCCCATCTCCCGATTGTTTCATAGAGACAATCGGGAGACAGTAAAGATTAGATCAAATGAGAAAGGAATAATAGGGGTATGTGATAGATAGTGATCTATCTTGATTCTCCATTTTTTTTTACTTAATGTAATGAAATGCAGGGCAACAAAAGAAAGACTAGGTCTTATTATTCCTACATGTTACTAACACTCCTTTGATACTTCCAAGAGTTTCTCTGCCTTTTTTATTTATTTGTGCTTAATTTTTTCGATTATACTAGAAATCATATAATAACTTGTTATAATTCGATTTTTGGCTTGTTTCATCAATGGTGTTGTGCCCGAATCTCTTTTTGACTATGCGCTAGTGATTCCACTATTATTAGTGAATAATAATTATTAGTGAGCAATAATGGAATAATTCTTTTATATTCATAGAGATAGGGGACATAATTCACATGGATATGGTAAGTCTCGCTTGGGCTGCTTTAATGGTAGTCTTTACATTTTCTCTTTCACTCGTAGTATGGGGAAGAAGTGGACTCTAGAAGTACTACTAATTGAAGAATCAAACTGTATCGATTGTTTTTGTTTTATTTTATAGATCGTTCTGCAAAACTTTTTTTCTTTGATTTTTTTTTTTTTAACAGTAAAAAAAAAAAGAGTTCTGTTATTATTATAAGTTTTTAAGTGGATACATACTTTCGACACGAAAGAACATAGACATAGTGGTTGTCCAATGAGATACTACGCATAATAATATACTACCTCATAATAAGATAGTACCTCGGGGTAGCCACCCACATATTACGTGCTTACCACTTGTTTTATTTATTATTATTAGTATTTTAGTTATTTTCAAAATAGGATTTATCCTTGGTTTATGGACCTCATTTCATATCATATCATGGTTCAAACGTTAAAGATGGGGTTTTCAAATTCTTTTCGAAACGAAATCCGAAGATAAAAAGTTCCCACGGAACCGAACCCCTGGATCATCTGTCAACTGCTCAATCAATTACTTCTTTCGAATGCTAAAAAAAGATTAGTGGCCTTTCGATTATTTCATTTCAGATTCATTGGAATCAACATGAATTATGAAGCAAAGAAATAGAATTGGGCCACTATGTATATTATATTAACATTACATATATGTAATTGATATGATATCTATATATAAATAGAAAGATATATATATTATAGATTCATCTATATTCAAATTGATCTATATTCAACCTCTATTTTTATACAGTACAATTTTATACACTTCAATAACAATAATAGATAGTATGGTAGAAGGATTCATATATTTCTTTCTACCATACTATCGGATCTCATAGAATACTTCTCTCGTAGAATACTGATAATTCTAGTCCGCCAATTTCATTTAAGACGCGCAATTTTAATCCTTTTCATTTTTCTTATCTTCAAGCATTGATAAGAACTAAAAAGGCAAGGTTAATTCAAATTAATCACTTTGACTGATTGTTTTTACGTATATTATAAGTAAAAAGGCGGTAGGAACTAGAATGAACAGTGCAGTAGCAATAAATGCGAGAATATTTACTTCCATAATCTCATCGTTTCATTTTTTATTCGCAATAACTCGGGATTTAATCCCATAGAGATGATAAATGTTTCGCTTGTAAATTCAATGGGATGCATTGCATCTCGATGATATCGAATCGTATTAAAATATCATGAATAACAATATCGGAGCTATCAAATCGATTCATCGTCGAGAATTGAATAGTATAACATAGGAAGATCTTTTATCCATACCGAATTGAAACAAAATGGGATTCCTGATGCAATCAAGAATTTCTTTACTTTTTTTTATTTCTAATTTTTTGCATTCTTTCTTTTCTATAATCTACTGCCCTCTTGTCCAATGCAATCATCTGATGAAGTCTCATCAGACTACCTTTACCCTCACATTGGTTATAAACAAACTCAAGCAAACAATAGCACGGATATATTTTGCTTTAAGACGAAAAATTAGATCAAAGTTGACTATGTTAAATTTATTTTGTATCGTCCAAATTACCTTTGTGTATGTGCTTCCCGGAAACGTATAGTACTCTATTCCATTACAAAAATCGGGCGTAATCAAAAAAGCTAGACCCAGTACGGTATTCCTTCGAATCCTGAATATGATGCTACCAATAATTGTGGTAATTCACATATGTCACATATGTCTTTCTCCCATCAATCAGTACTCGTTGAAGAAATAGAAATTCCCATATTTTTTTTGATGAAAAATGTGGAAAAAAAAAAGAGAGATCCCGTTTGGAATAAAATTCAGTTATCTTATTTGTTCTCTCTTTCACAGGAAAGGAAGAGATGAATTGATGTATTTTTTTATTGGATTTGGATTGGATCTATCGGGACTGACGGGGCTCGAACCCGCAGCTTCCGCCTTGACAGGGCGGTGCTCTGACCAATTGAACTACAATCCCAGGGAAATAAAGTGTACAACATATGTTGTTGATTTAATTTCCTTCAAACCTTTCTATGCAGATTTTTGATTCGAATTGTCATATTCTAACAGACAGAGACGCGAGTAATAGATTGATATGCGCGGAGACATGTACTTTAGTGAGAGGAGCATGGATTAATAGTCATTTTTTCGTTATTGTCAAATTGATTAATAATCAATCTGTCAATGAATAAAAAATGAGTTTTTTTTTACTTTATTCTTTTCGTAAATTTATTTTTTTCTGAAACTTTATATTTACAGATCCTGATATGAATCGAGATCATCATTATCAAGATC